TATATATATATATCACATATATATATATATCACATATATATATATATCACATATATATATATCACATATATATATATATATCACATATATATATATATATCACATATATATATATATATATCACATATATATATATATATCACATATATATATATATATATCACATATACAAAACTCACTTACTAGACAAAAGCTAGCGTAGCTTAACACAAAGCATAGCACTGAAGATGCTAAGATGAGCCCTAAAAAGCTCCGCATGCACAAAGGCTTGGTCCTGACTTTATTATTAGCTTTAACACAATTTACACATGCAAGTCTCCGCAGCCCTGTGAGGATGCCCTTAATCCCCTGCCCGGGGACGAGGAGCAGGCATCAGGCACATACTATTAGCCCAAGACGCCTTGCCACGCCACACCCCCAAGGGAATTCAGCAGTGATAGATATTAAGCCATAAGTGAAAACTTGACTTAGTTAGTGATAAGAGAGCCGGTAAAACTCGTGCCAGCCACCGCGGTTATACGAGAGGCCCTAGTTAATAAATACGGCGTAAAGGGTGGTTAAGGAGAGTACATATAAAGCCAAAGGGCCTCTTGGCCGTCATACGCTCCTGAGCATCCGAAAACCTAATACGAAAGTAGCTTTAATATGCCCACCTGACCCCACGAAAACTGAGAAACAAACTGGGATTAGATACCCCACTATGCTCAGTCGTAAACCTTAGACGTTTAATCACAACAGACGTCCGCCAGGGTACTACGAGCGCTAGCTTAAAACCCAAAGGACTTGGCGGTGCCTTAGATCCCCCTAGAGGAGCCTGTTCTAGAACCGATAACCCCCGTTAAACCTCACCACTTCTAGCCAATCCCGCCTATATACCGCCGTCGTCAGCTTACCCTGTGAAGGACTAATAGTAAGCAAAATGAATATAATCCAAAACGTCAGGTCGAGGTGTAGCGTACGAAGTGGGAAGAAATGGGCTACATTTTCTAATATAGAATACACGAACAGCACCATGAAAATGGTGCTTGAAGGAGGATTTAGTAGTAAAAAGGAAATAGAGTGTCCTTTTGAACCTGGCTCTGAGGCGCGTACACACCGCCCGTCACTCTCCCCGTAAATTACACAAAATTGTAACTTACACCAAAACACAAATAAGGGGAGGCAAGTCGTAACATGGTAAGTGTACCGGAAGGTGCACTTGGATCAAACCTCAGGGTGTGGCTGAGACAGTCAAGCATCTCCCTTACACCGAGAAGACATCCATGCAAGTTGGATCACCCTGAGCCAAACAGCTAGCTTATAACACCAAAATTAACTTACTTATATAAATAACAAAACATAAAACTAAACACACAATTAAACCATTTTACCGCCTTAGTATGGGAGACAGAAAAGGTTCTTTAAGCAATAGAAAAAGTACCGCAAGGGAAAGCTGAAAGAGAAATGAAACAACTCATATAAGCACAAAAAAGCAGAGACTAAACCTCGTACCTTTTGCATCATGATTTAGCCAGTAATATTTAAGCAAAGAGACCTTTAGTTTAAGACCCCGAAACCAAGTGAGCTACCCCGAGACAGCCTTATGGGCCAACCCGTCTCTGTGGCAAAAGAGTGGGAAGAGCTCCGGGTAGAGGTGACAGACCTACCGAACTTGGTGATAGCTGGTTGCCTAAGAAATGAATAGAAGTTCAGCCTCGTTTTCCCCAAACTAATCAAGAAATACCTAAAACTAAAACAAGAGAAAAACACGAGAGTTAGTTAAAGGGGGTACAGCCCCTTTAACCAAGGACACAACCTTACACAGGAGGATAAGGATCATACTTTATAAAACCCGCCGTTTTAGTAGGCCTAAAAGCAGCCACCTGAACAGAAAGCGTTAAAGCTCAAACGGCCAAAAGTTTATTATTCTGATAAACAATCCCACCCCCCTAAAACTATTAGGCTACTCCATGCCAACATGGAAGAAACTATGCTAAAATGAGTAACAAGAAGACATAATCTTCTCCAAGCACAAGTGTAAACCAGATCGGACCAACCACTGGTAATTAACGAACCCAATAAAAGAGGGAAATGTATACAACAAAATAAACAAGAAAAACCCACAATTATGTATCGTCAACCCCACACTGGAGTGCTACCAAGGAAAGACTAAAAGAAAAGGAAGGAACTCGGCAAACACAAGCCTCGCCTGTTTACCAAAAACATCGCCTCCTGCGAAACCCTAAGTATAGGAGGTCCAGCCTGCCCAGTGACAATAAGTTTAACGGCCGCGGTATTTTGACCGTGCAAAGGTAGCGCAATCACTTGTCTTTTAAATGAAGACCCGTATGAATGGCCAAACGAGGGCTTAACTGTCTCCCTTTTCAAGTCAGTGAAATTGATCTGCCCGTGCAGAAGCGGGTATAAGAATACAAGACGAGAAGACCCTTTGGAGCTTAAGGTACAAATCCAACCATGTTAAGCAACTAAATAAAGCAAAAACCTAACGGAAAATGGAATTTTACCTTCGGTTGGGGCGACCACGGAGAAAAAAATATCCTCCGAGTGGACTGGGACAAACCTAAAACCAAGAAAGACATTTCTAAGTCACAGAAAATCTGACCAAATATGATCCGGTCACAAGACCGATCAACGAACCAAGTTACCCTAGGGATAACAGCGCAATCCTCTTCCAGAGTCCATATCGACAAGAGGGTTTACGACCTCGATGTTGGATCAGGACATCCTAATGGTGCAGCCGCTATTAAGGGTTCGTTTGTTCAACGATTAAAGTCCTACGTGATCTGAGTTCAGACCGGAGCAATCCAGGTCAGTTTCTATCTGTAACGTTACTTTTCCTAGTACGAAAGGACCGGAAAAGAGGAGCCAATGCTCAAAGCACGCCCCACCCCTAATTAATGAAAACAACTAAATTAAACAAAGGGAGAACAATCAACACAAGCCAAAACCAGGCCATACTAAGATGGCAGAGCATGGTAATTGCAAAAGGCCTAAGCCCTTTCACCCAGAGGTTCAAATCCTCTTCTTAGTTTATGCTAAACATTCTAATAACCCATCTAATTAATCCCCTAGCATATATTATCCCAGTACTACTGGCAGTAGCTTTCCTGACACTAGTTGAACGAAAAGTACTAGGATATATACAACTACGTAAAGGACCTAACGTAGTAGGACCCTACGGTCTTCTACAACCAATTGCCGACGGAGTAAAACTATTTATTAAAGAACCAATTCGCCCATCAACATCATCCCCATTTTTATTCTTAGCAGCCCCAATCCTGGCACTCACACTAGCAATAACACTATGAGCACCAATACCAATACCGCACCCAGTTACAGATCTAAACCTAGGAATCTTATTTATCCTGGCACTATCAAGCCTCGCAGTGTACTCTATTCTAGGATCAGGCTGAGCATCAAACTCAAAATATGCACTAATTGGAGCTCTGCGAGCCGTAGCCCAAACAATCTCATACGAAGTCAGCTTAGGACTAATTCTACTGTCAGTAATTATCTTTTCTGGAGGATATACACTACAAACATTCAACACAACCCAAGAATGCATCTGACTCCTAATCCCTGCCTGACCATTAGCCGCAATATGATACATCTCAACCCTAGCAGAAACAAACCGTGCACCATTCGATTTAACCGAAGGCGAATCCGAACTAGTATCAGGTTTTAACGTAGAATATGCAGGAGGACCATTCGCCCTGTTTTTCCTAGCCGAATATGCCAATATTTTATTGATAAATACTTTATCAGCCGTTTTATTTTTAGGAGCATATCACACACCAACTATCCCAGAACTGACAACAATAAACTTAATGACTAAAGCAGCACTCCTATCAGTGGTATTCCTATGAGTACGCGCCTCTTACCCACGATTTCGATACGACCAACTAATACATTTAGTATGAAAAAATTTTCTACCTCTTACCCTCGCCCTAGTATTATGACACACCGCCTTGCCAATTGCATTCGCAGGCTTACCACCACAACTATAAAGGAACCGTGCCTGAATGCCCAAGGACCACTTTGATAGAGTGGCTTATGAGGGTTAAAACCCCTCCAGTTCCTAGAAAGAAGGGAATCGAACCCATACTCAGGAGATCAAAACTCCTGGTGCTTCCTCTACACCACTTTCTAAGACAAGGTCAGCTAATTCAAGCTTTCGGGCCCATACCCCGAACATGACGGTTAAAATCCCTCCCATGTCAATGAACCCTTACGTATTAACCACTCTCCTATCTAGCCTAGGACTCGGAACCGCCTTAACCTTTGCCAGCTCCCACTGACTACTAGCCTGAATAGGATTAGAAATTAATACCCTAGCAATTATACCACTAATAACTCAACATCACCACCCACGCGCAGTAGAAGCAACAACCAAATATTTCCTAACCCAAGCAACCGCAGCAGCAACTATTCTCTTTGCTAGCACAACAAACGCCTGAATTATAGGAGAATGAGATATTAATAACTTAACCCACCCCTTGGCCAGTACAATAATCATAATTGCACTAGCACTAAAAATTGGTCTAGCACCAATACACCTCTGAATACCAGAAGTCCTACAAGGACTTGATTTATTAACAGGACTAATCCTATCCACCTGACAAAAACTAGCCCCATTCGCACTAATTATTCAAGTAGCCCCAAACGTTGACCCAACACTACTCACATCCCTAGGCCTACTATCAACACTTATTGGAGGCTGAGGGGGACTAAACCAAACACAGCTACGAAAAATCCTAGCCTACTCCTCTATCGCACACATAGGCTGAATGATCATCATTTTACAATATACACCACACCTCACCTTAATAGCCCTAGGAACATATATCTTCATAACATCCACAGCATTCCTCACACTAAAACTGATATCCGCCACAAAAATTAATACCCTTACAACAACATGATCAAAAAGCCCAATCCTAGCAACAACCACCGCACTTGCTCTCCTCTCATTAGGAGGTCTGCCTCCACTAACAGGATTTATACCAAAATGACTAATTTTACAGGAACTTACAAAACAAGACATCCCACTAACAGCTACAATTATAGCCTTAGCTGCCCTACTAAGCCTTTATTTTTATCTCCGACTATGTTATGCAATAACACTAACAATCTCTCCCGGCACAATAAATAACATTACCCCCTGACGAACACAAACAACCCAAACAACCCTCCCCTTAGCCATCTTCACAGTAATTGCTTTAGGGCTGTTACCAATCACCCCCGCCATTTTAACACTAATCACCTAGGAACTTAGGATAAATTAGACCAAGGGCCTTCAAAGCCCTAAGTAGGAGTTAAAATCTCCTAGTCCCTGCCCAAACATTAAGACTTGCAGGACTCTATCCCACATCTTCTGAATGCAAATCAGACACTTTAATTAAGCTAAAGCCTTTCTAGATGAGAAGGCCTCGATCCTACAAACTCTTAGTTAACAGCTAAGCGCTCAAACCAGCGAGCATTCATCTACTTTTCCCGCCGTTAGCCGAGTAAGGCGGGAAAACCCCGGCAGGGTTTAATCTGCGTCCCTAGATTTGCAATCTAATGTGTACTCCACCACGAGGCTTGATAGGAAGAGGACTTAAACCTCTGTCTTCGGGGCTACAACCCACCGCCTTAAACGCTCGGCTACCCTACCTGTGGCAATCACGCGCTGATTCTTCTCTACCAACCACAAAGACATTGGCACCCTTTATCTTGTATTTGGTGCCTGAGCCGGAATAGTTGGAACTGCCCTCAGCCTTTTAATTCGAGCTGAACTAAGCCAACCCGGATCACTTCTGGGCGATGATCAAATCTACAATGTTATCGTTACTGCACATGCTTTCGTAATAATTTTCTTTATAGTAATACCAGTCCTTATTGGAGGGTTTGGAAATTGACTCCTCCCGCTAATAATTGGAGCCCCAGACATAGCATTTCCGCGAATAAATAATATGAGTTTTTGACTCCTACCCCCCTCTTTCCTACTACTCCTGGCCTCTTCCGGAGTTGAAGCAGGCGTCGGAACAGGGTGAACAGTGTACCCGCCACTTGCGGGAAACTTAGCCCATGCAGGCGCATCCGTTGACTTAGCTATCTTTTCTCTACACTTAGCAGGTGTATCCTCCATCCTAGGCGCTATTAATTTTATCACCACCTCTATTAATATAAAACCCCCTGCCATCACTCAATATCAAACTCCCCTATTTGTATGAGCTGTACTTGTAACAGCCGTTCTTTTACTGCTATCCCTACCTGTTTTAGCCGCTGGCATTACAATGCTGTTAACAGACCGTAACTTAAATACAACTTTCTTTGACCCAGCAGGGGGAGGAGACCCAATTCTTTACCAACACCTATTCTGATTCTTTGGACACCCAGAAGTATATATCCTCATTCTACCCGGATTCGGTATCATTTCCCATGTTGTAGCCTACTATGCAGGGAAAAAAGAACCATTCGGGTATATAGGAATGGTTTGGGCTATAATAGCAATTGGCCTTCTTGGGTTCATCGTTTGAGCCCATCACATGTTTACAGTTGGGATGGACGTAGACACTCGTGCCTATTTCACATCCGCTACAATAATTATTGCTATTCCAACAGGTGTAAAAGTTTTCAGCTGATTAGCCACACTACATGGTGGGGCTATTAAATGAGAAACACCAATACTATGGGCCTTAGGCTTCATTTTCCTGTTTACAGTTGGAGGACTAACTGGTATCGTATTAGCTAATTCATCCCTTGACATTGTTCTACATGATACATATTATGTAGTTGCTCACTTCCACTACGTACTGTCAATAGGAGCTGTATTTGCCATCATAGCAGGCTTCGTACATTGATTCCCACTAATTACAGGATACACACTACACAGTGTCTGAACTAAAATCCACTTCGCAGTAATATTTGTAGGAGTAAACCTTACATTCTTCCCACAACACTTCTTAGGCCTTGCAGGCATGCCACGACGATACTCAGACTACCCAGACGCCTATGCCCTTTGAAATACAGTCTCCTCCATCGGCTCACTAATCTCTTTAGTAGCAGTAATTATGTTCCTATTCATCTTATGAGAAGCCTTTATTGCCAAACGGGAAGTATTATCTGTCGAAATGGCCTCAACAAATGCAGAATGACTTCACGGATGTCCACCTCCATATCACACATTCGAAGAACCTGCATTCGTCCAACTTCAATCAAATTAACGAGGAAGGAAGGAATTGAACCCTCATATACTGGTTTCAAGCCAGTCACATAACCACTCTGCCACCTCCTTATAAGACATTAGTAAATTTGAAAATTACATCACTTTGTCAAGGTGGAATAGTAGGTTAAAATCCTGCATGTCTTAAGCTTATAAGCTTGATGGCACATCCCACACAACTAGGATTCCAAGACGCGGCATCACCTGTTATAGAAGAGCTCCTGCATTTCCACGACCACGCCTTAATAACTGTATTCCTAATTAGTACTATAGTACTTTATATTATTGTTGCAATGGCATCAACTAAATTAACCAACAAGTTTATTTTGGATTCTCAAGAAATTGAAATCGTGTGAACAATACTACCCGCCGTAGTATTAATTTTAATTGCCCTCCCCTCTCTCCGAATCCTATATCTTATAGATGAAATTAATGACCCACACTTGACAATCAAAGCCATAGGCCATCAATGGTATTGAAGTTACGAGTATACTGATTATGAAGACTTAGCCTTTGACTCCTACATAATCCCAACACAAGACCTCACCCCCGGTCAATTCCGACTTCTTGAGACAGATCACCGAATAGTAATTCCAATAGAATCCCCAATCCGAGTACTTATCTCAGCCGAAGACGTCCTACACTCTTGAGCCGTACCATCCCTAGGCATAAAAATAGATGCAGTACCAGGACGGCTAAACCAAGTTTCTTTCATAACTTCCCGCCCAGGCGTATTCTACGGGCAATGCTCTGAAATCTGTGGTGCAAACCACAGTTTCATGCCAATTGTTGTAGAAGCAGTCCCTCTAGAATATTTCCAAGACTGATCCTCATTAATACTAGAAGACGCCTCACTAGGAAGCTAAACACGGGCTACAGCGTTGGCCTTTTAAGCCAAAGATTGGTGCCTCCCAACCACCTCTAGTGAAATGCCTCAATTAAACCCAATTCCATGATTTGCCATCCTAGTATTCTCATGATCAGTATTTCTCATTATTATTCCAACCAAAGTTTTAAATCATATTACACCAAACGAACCCACTCCAATAAGTGCTGAAAAACATGAAGCCGAACCCTGAGACTGACCATGGCAATAAGTTTCTTTGACCAATTTGCAAGCCCATCATATTTAGGCATCCCTTTAATTGCAATTGCAATTGCCCTACCATGAGTACTATTCCCGACCCCATCCCCACGATGAATCAGCAACCGCTTAATTACTATTCAAGGCTGGCTAATTAACCGATTTACTAGCCAGCTAATACTACCACTGAATGTAGGAGGACATAAATGAGCACTACTATTAGCATCATTAATATTATTCCTAATTACCATCAACATAATTGGACTATTACCATATACCTTCACACCCACAACTCAGCTATCAATAAACATAGGATTTGCTGTCCCACTTTGACTAGCCACTGTTATCATTGGAATGCGCAACCAGCCAACCGTAGCCTTAGGACATCTCCTACCAGAAGGAACGCCAATCCCACTAATCCCAGTCCTAATTATTATCGAAACAATCAGCCTATTTATTCGACCACTAGCCCTAGGGGTCCGATTAACAGCCAACCTAACCGCAGGTCACCTGCTAATCCAACTAATTGCCACCGCTGTATTTGTCTTACTCCCCTTAATACCAGCAGTAGCAATTCTAACAGCCACCGTACTATTCTTACTAACGCTCCTAGAAGTAGCAGTAGCAATAATTCAAGCTTATGTTTTCGTACTTTTACTAAGCCTTTATCTACAAGAGAACGTTTAATGGCCCACCAAGCACATGCATATCATATGGTTGATCCTAGCCCATGACCACTAACCGGTGCAGTCAGTGCCCTCCTAATAACATCTGGCTTAGCAATCTGGTTTCATTTCCACTCAACCTCACTAATAACCATTGGAATAATTCTTTTACTTCTTACAATATATCAATGGTGACGAGACATTGTCCGAGAAGGCACATTCCAAGGCCACCACACCCCTCCAGTACAAAAAGGCCTACGATATGGAATAATTCTATTTATCACATCTGAAGTATTCTTCTTCCTAGGATTTTTCTGAGCCTTCTACCACTCAAGTTTGGCCCCAACTCCAGAACTAGGGGGATGCTGGCCCCCATCTGGAATTACCCCCTTAGACCCCTTTGAAGTACCCTTACTTAATACAGCTGTCCTACTAGCCTCCGGAGTAACAGTAACATGGGCACATCATAGTATCATAGAAGGCAAACGAAAACAAGCCATTCAAGCCCTTGCACTTACAATTTTACTTGGGCTGTATTTTACAGCATTACAAGCTATAGAATATTACGAAGCACCATTCACAATTGCAGATGGTGTCTATGGCTCAACATTCTTTGTAGCCACAGGATTCCACGGACTCCACGTTATCATTGGATCTTCATTCCTAGCCATTTGCCTACTTCGACAAATATTATATCACTTTACCCTAGACCACCACTTTGGCTTTGAAGCTGCCGCATGATACTGACACTTCGTTGACGTAGTATGACTATTCCTCTACGTATCAATCTACTGATGAGGCTCATAATCTTTCTAGTATTAAAGCTAGTACGAGTGACTTCCAATCACCCAGTCTTGGTTAAACCCCAAGGAAAGATAATGAACTTGATAACTATAATCTTAATTATTACCTCAGCCCTATCCCTAATTCTAGCAATTATTTCTTTCTGAATTCCACAAATAAATCCAGATGCAGAAAAACTATCCCCATACGAATGCGGCTTCGACCCCCTAGGATCCGCCCGATTACCATTCTCACTACGATTTTTCCTAGTAGCAATTCTATTCCTTTTATTCGATTTAGAGATTGCTCTTCTTCTCCCACTACCCTGAGGTGATCAACTACACAACCCTACCGGAACTTTCTTCTGAGCCACAACAGTTCTAGTGCTCCTAACATTAGGCCTAATATATGAATGAACACAAGGAGGCCTAGAATGAGCAGAATAGGGAGTTAGTCCAAAACAAGACCTCTGATTTCGACTCAGAAAATTATGGTTTAAATCCATGACCCCCTTATGACACCCGTACATTTCAGCTTTAGCTCAGCATTTATTCTAGGACTAATAGGCCTGGCATTTCACCGCACTCACCTGCTCTCCGCACTACTATGCTTAGAAGGAATAATATTATCCCTCTTCATTGCACTAGCCCTCTGAGCCCTCCAATTCGAAACAACAGGGTTTTCCGCAGCACCCATGCTACTCCTAGCTTTCTCTGCCTGCGAAGCCAGCGCAGGTCTAGGCCTCTTAGTTGCCACCGCCCGAACACACGGAACAGACCGCCTACAAAACCTTAATTTACTACAATGCTAAAAGTATTAATTCCCACAATCATGCTATTCCCCACAATTTGGTTATCCTCACCAAAATGACTTTGAACAACAACAACTGCGCACAGCCTACTAATTGCTTTAATTAGCCTAACCTGATTTAAATGGACATCAGAGACCGGATGAGTCAGCTCCAACACTTACATAGCCACAGACCCCCTCTCAACCCCTTTATTAGTATTAACCTGCTGACTCCTTCCGCTAATAATTCTAGCTAGTCAAAACCATATTAATCCAGAACCCATTAACCGACAACGACTGTATATTACACTACTAACTTCACTTCAAACCTTCCTAATTATAGCATTCGGCGCTACAGAAATTATCATATTTTACATTATATTTGAAGCTACATTAATCCCCACTCTAATTATTATTACACGATGAGGAAATCAAACCGAACGATTAAATGCAGGAACCTATTTCCTATTCTACACCCTAGCAGGGTCTCTTCCACTCCTAGTAGCCCTACTATTACTTCAAAATACAACAGGAACATTATCCATGTTAATTTTACAATACTCACAGCCAATAGTCCTAAATTCCTGAGGACATAAAATCTGATGAGCCGGCTGTTTAATTGCTTTCCTAGTCAAAATACCATTATATGGAGTACACCTCTGACTACCAAAAGCCCATGTAGAAGCCCCCGTAGCCGGATCTATAGTACTAGCCGCAGTCCTGCTAAAACTAGGAGGCTATGGTATAATACGAATAATAGTCATATTAGACCCCTTGTCCAAAGAATTAGCCTATCCTTTTATTATCCTAGCCTTATGAGGTATTATTATAACCGGCTCCATCTGCTTACGGCAAACAGACTTAAAATCACTAATCGCTTATTCATCCGTGAGCCACATAGGCCTTGTTGCAGGGGGAATCCTAATCCAAACCCCCTGGGGATTTACAGGAGCAATCATTTTAATAATTGCCCATGGCCTAGTATCTTCCGCACTATTCTGTTTAGCCAACACCGCCTATGAACGAACACACAGCCGAACCATAATACTAGCCCGAGGGCTACAAATAATCTTTCCATTAACAGCAGCCTGATGATTCATCGCTAACCTAGCTAACCTAGCACTCCCACCCCTCCCAAACCTAATAGGAGAAATTATAATTATTACCACATTATTTAACTGATCCCCATGAACCCTTGCATTAACAGGAACAGGAACACTAATCACAGCAGGCTACTCCCTATATATATTCCTTATAACCCAACGAGGCCCAACCCCTCACCACATCAAAGGACTACCTCCCTTCCACACGCGAGAACACCTATTAATAGTACTCCACCTCATTCCCGTCATCCTACTAATTACAAAACCAGAACTCATATGAGGCTGATGCCATTAGTAAGTATAATTTAATTCAAAATGCTAGATTGTGATTCTAAAAATAGAGGTTAAAATCCTCTTACTCACCGAGGAAGGCCCGAAGCAACAAGGACTGCTAATCCTTCGTCCCCACGGTTAAACTCCGTGGCTTCCTCGTGCTTTCAAAGGATAACAGCTCATCCGTTGGTCTTAGGAACCAAAAACTCTTGGTGCAAATCCAAGTGAAAGCTATGCATACAACAACCCTAACTATATCATCCTCACTAATCCTTGTCCTAACAATTCTTTTATACCCGCTACTGATAACACTCAACCCAAAACCACAAAACCCAATATGAGCCGTAACACACGTAAAAACAGCTGTAAGTAGTGCATTCTTCGTAAGCCTCCTCCCCCTCATACTTTTCTTAGACCAAGGAGCCGAAACCATCACCACAAACTGACACTGAATGAATACTTCCACCTTTGACATCAACATCAGCTTCAAATTTGATCACTACTCCCTAATTTTTACCCCAATTGCCCTTTATGTCACCTGATCAATCTTAGAATTTGCATCATGATACATACACTCTGACCCATACATAAACCGCTTCTTTAAATATCTTTTACTATTCCTAGTAGCCATAATTATTTTAGTCACAGCCAACAATATATTCCAACTATTCATTGGCTGGGAGGGAGTAGGAATCATATCATTTCTACTCATCGGCTGATGGTATGGACGAGCAGATGCTAACACAGCAGCTTTACAAGCCGTACTATATAACCGAGTAGGAGACATTGGACTCATTATGAGCATAGCCTGACTTGCAATAAATATAAACTCATGAGAAATTCAACAAATATTCTTCCTATCAAAAAACTTTGATATAACCCTCCCACTTCTCGGCCTGATCCTCGCAGCAACTGGGAAGTCAGCACAATTCGGACTACACCCATGACTACCCTCCGCCATGGAGGGCCCCACCCCAGTATCTGCCCTACTCCATTCTAGTACTATGGTTGTTGCCGGAATCTTCCTACTCATCCGACTCCACCCTCTTATAGAAAACAACAAATTAGCTTTAACAACCTGCCTCTGCCTAGGAGCCCTAACCACCCTATTTACAGCCGCCTGCGCCCTCACCCAAAATGATATCAAAAAAATTGTAGCTTTCTCAACATCAAGTCAACTAGGATTAATAATAGTCACAATTGGCCTTAATCAACCACAATTAGCATTCCTGCACATCTGCACACACGCTTTCTTTAAAGCCATACTATTCCTATGCTCAGGGTCCATCATCCACAGCCTAAATGACGAACAAGACATCCGAAAAATAGGAGGCCTACAAAACCTAATACCATTCACCTCGACCTGCTTAACAATTGGCAGCCTGGCACTTACAGGAACTCCATTCCTAGCCGGATTCTTCTCAAAAGATGCCATTATCGAAGCCCTCAACACCTCGCACCTAAACGCCTGAGCCCTAGTCCTCACACTAATTGCCACATCATTCACTGCCGTTTACAGCTTTCGAGTCGTATATTTTGTCACCATAGGAAACCCCCGATTCCTGCCCCTATCGCCAATCAACGAAAATAACTCATCCGTCATCAACCCAATTAAACGACTCGCCTGGGGGAGCATTGTTGCCGGATTAATCATTACATCAAACTTTTTACCCTCAAAAACCCCAATTATAACTATACCAACAACCCTCAAAATAGCCGCCTTAATTGTTACCATTACTGGCCTACTAATTGCCATAGAATTAACAGCCCTAACTAACAAACAACACAAAATTACCCCAACAATTCCACTCCACCACTTCTCAAACATACTAGGTTATTTCCCTGCAATTATCCACCGACTCATCCCAAAACTAAACCTGACACTAGGACAATCAATTGCCACACAACTCGTAGACCAAACATGATTTGAAGCCGCAGGACCAAAAGGAATCACATCCCCCCAAATAAAAATGGCCAAAATTATTAGTGACACTCAACGGGGAATAATTAAAACCTACCTAACCATTTTCCTCTTATCCGCAACCCTAGCAACCCTATTAGCTATAATTTAAACTGCTCGAAGTGTCCCACGACTTAAACCACGAGTAAGCTCCAACACAACAAACAAAGTTAAAAGCAACACCCAAGCACAAATAACTAACATACCCCCTCCAGACGAATATATTATAGCTACACCACTAGTATCCCCCCGCAATACAGAAAATTCTTTCAAAACATCAACAACCCCTCAAGAGCCTTCATATCAAGTATCTCAAAATAACCCAACCATCAAACTAACACCCAATAAATATATCAACACATAGCCTACAACAGAACGATCCCCTCAAGCCTCAGGAAAAGGTTCAGCGGCCAAAGCCGCTGAATAAGCAAACACAACAAGTATTCCCCCCAAATAAATTAAAAAAAGAACTAATGATAAAAATGACCCACCATGGCCAATCAATACTCCACATCCAACCCCTGCCGCTACTACCAAACCAAGAGCAGCAAAATAAGGCGCAGGATTTGAAGCCACAGCAACCAATCCAACAACCAAAGCTATTAATAATAAAGAAACAAGATAAGTCATAATTCTCACTCGGATTTTAACCGAGACCAATGACTTGAAGAACCACCGTTGTTATTCAACTATAAGAACCCCTAATGGCAAGCCTACGAAAAACACACCCATTAATTAAAATCGCTAACAACGCACTAGTTGACCTACCAGCCCCCTCAAATATCTCCGTGTGATGAAACTTTGGATCCCTACTAGGACTCTGCCTAATTACTCAAATCCTAACAGGACTATTTCTGGCTATACATTATACATCAGACATCTCAACTGCCTTCTCTTCAGTAGTACACATCTGCCGAGATGTCAACTACGGCTGACTCATCCGAAATATTCACGCAAATGGAGCCTCATTCTTTTTCATTTGTATTTACCTACACATTGCTCGAGGCCTGTATTATGGTTCATACCTCTACAAAGAAACTTGAAATATTGGAGTCGTACTACTACTATTAGTTATAATAACCGCCTTTGTCGGTTATGTACTCCCCTGAGGTCAAATATCATTCTGAGGTGCCACCGTAATCACTAACTTATTATCGGCAGTACCATACGTAGGAGACATTCTAGTCCAATGAATTTGAGGAGGCTTCTCAGTAGACAACGCAACACTAACACGATTCTTTGCCTTCCACTTCCTACTACCATTTATTATTGCAGCAGCAACCATAGTACATCTTCTGTTCCTACACGAAACAGGCTCAAACAACCCCATCGGAATTAACTCAGATGCAGACAAAATCACATTCCACCCATACTTCTCATACAAAGACCTACTAGGATTTATGCTAATACTACTAGGCCTTACATCACTAGCCCTTTTCTCCCCCAACCTCCTTGGAGACCCAGAGAACTTCACCCCAGCAAACCCACTAGTCACACCCCCACATATTAAGCCTGAATGATATTTCCTATTTGCTTACGCCATCTTACGATCAATCCCAAACAAACTAGGAGGAGTGCTTGCCTTACTATTCTCTATTCTAGTGTTAATAGTAGTGCCAATCCTACACACATCTAAACAACGCGGACTAACATTCCGACCCCTTACACAATTCCTCTTCTGAACCCTAGTCGCAGATATGATTATCTTAACATGAATTGGGGGCATACCTGTAGAACACCCATTTATTATCATTGGACAAATCGCATCAATCCTCTACTTCGCGCTATTCCTTATCCTCATCCCCCTAGCAGGATGACTAGAGAATAAAGCATTAAAATGAGCTTGCCCTAGTAGCTTAGTCTATAAAGCATTGGTCTTGTAATCCAAAGATCGGAGGTTAAACTCCTCCCTAGCGCCAGAAAAGAGAGATTTTAACTCCCACCTCTGGTTCCCAAAACCAGAATTCTAAACTAAACTATTTCCTGCACAGCTATTATGGTTTAGTACATATTATGCATAATATTACATTAATGTATTAGTACATTAATGTATAATAACCAATCAACTATAAACACCATAAAGCAAGTACTAATTTTGAGGGTATACATAATACATACATTTAAACTCCACATGAACTCATTTTAAATTAAAGAAATAGGAAATCTACCATAACTTGGTCCGCCTAATATTCTCTTGTAAAAACAGCTAAAAACTTTATAAAAATGAGAATGCAGTAAGAGACCACCAACGATTTATATAAAAACATATTATCAATTAAGGTTCAGGGACAATAACTGTAAAGTTTACATATTGTGTTTCGTCAACGGCATCTGGTTCCTATTTCAGGGACAATTAGAGGAAAATCCCCTAATATTGCTCGTTCCAGGCATAAGTTAATGGTGTTACACATACGACTCGTTACCCACCAAGCCTAGCATTCTCTTAAATGCATGGGGTTTTTATATTTCTAATATATTTATTCAACATTTATCCGCATGCGTCCAATAACTATGAAGCGTAACATTTATAACTGTACTTAAAGAATATAAGTTAATTCTTGAATGACATAACTCAAGAACCACATAACTTGTCTTAAGTACATAAGTACTCCTGTACCAATACACACTTATATTATATGCCCCCGGTTTTCACGCGACAAACCCCCTTACCCCCTACGCCCAGAGAATCCTGTAATCCTTGTCAAACCCCAAAACCAAGGAGAACTCACCAAGCATATAAAGTCGACAAGTTGTATTAAGCGTCAACTTATTCCACCACATCACACCATATATATATCATATATATATATCACATATATATATATCACATATATATATATCACATATATATATATCACATATATATATATCACA